CCAATAAAAATAGTTTGTTCCTGCATGTCCCCTCGGCTTTTCCAAATTAATCCTGCGGATACATATAATTCAGAAGAATACGTGAATGATTCATATACAGCATCTCTTTCTTTTAGCAAGGGTTCTACCAATTGATATGTTTCCACAAATAATTGAAATTCAATTTCTTGATCTGTATCTTCAATTTTTGGAAACTTATAAAGCTCTTCTGTTAAGCCCTGATCAATGAACCTACAAAATCCTTCAAATTGTATCTGATTCAACCCAGGTATTGTAGACATTCCTGCATTTCCATCTCCGAGCATTTTGAATTTCCCATTTATCAAAAAATCCCATTCGTTTCTCATTCTGCATCGATTCATATGAATCGATGCAGAATGCTGGAATTTAGATTCTGTTTACTGAATCGCATGAAATTTTACCCAACTCCATATAGATGGAATGTATGAAATACGTATGAACGGGGGAAAAAGGATGATTTTATACTTAATAAAATTGGAATTTCTAAGAGACAGATCCAAATGGAAAGGAAGCGATAAATTCCACTTAGACTTACGGAGTTTTGTATAGAATCAAAAAAATAATTCAATTTATACCATTATTATGATATTCCAATCCGTTAGGATACCAGAAAAATAAACGTCGTGATTTGATCTATTCGCTAAGATAAAGACATAAGAATCAGACACAATATACCAGCGTAAAGCTCATTTTTTTAGCACTTACCTTTTTCGTGGATTCCACTGTTCAAAAAATGATTTGCGAAGAACCCCCTTTTTCTTTTTTTAGTAGAATTTTTAGAATAGGATTGAAGTGCGTAAGACGGCTTGTATTTAGTAAACCCGTGCCGATATAGCTATCTATATATACATCGCCCCCCTTTATTGCATAGTTCGCTTCGGGACAGCGCATGTCGTGCTCTATCAAAATTTCGATTTTCTCTTCAATCTAAATTGCAATTGCAGTACGACAATTTTCGGCAAATTCCCTATAGAGAGGCATCAGACACAGATAAGATAACCAATAAGCTAGCCGCGAAACGATTTATGTTTGGGGTTTACATATACTCATAATTGCTGTTATAATTGAAATGGAGAAGGCTTTTTTTATAGAAAAAACCAATATTGATTAGGTAGGTATCAATTTTGATTTTCTTCTATCATTAGGAAACACAATTTACAATTTAAATTTAAATCCAAGAGTTGGTCACGAATTTACAGTCACTAGTTAATGGTTCCAATTTGTCCTTAATTTTGGCTTTTGTGACTGAAAATGCACATTTCTTTTTTCATTTTTCAATAGAAAAAAAGAAAGAGAAAAGATAGGGATTAAGATGTTGTGTGAGATACTATAAAATCAATTGAAGAACCGGAGCCGATCCAAAAAAAGGACATATTTTTTTTAGGCAAGGAATTAAGAAAAACGAGATTTTATATGGACGTACACAAAAAAAAGAAAAGACATTGAGTACCCCCCCCAAACAAAACAAGCAAAGGGGGAATTTTTTCATCTATTTTGTATCGTTTTGGCGGCATGGCCGAGCGGTAAGGCGGGGGACTGCAAATCCTTTTTCCCCAGTTCAAATCTGGGTGTCGCCTGATCAACAAACGATAAGACTCGCAATCCCTTATTCTGCTTGGCTGGGCTAACTCGCCGAATCTTTTCCAGCAAAGTACGCGACTCTTGACATTTTCGTGATTCGAAATAGCTGGGGTTTCTGTTCTTTTTTTTTCTGTTCCTTAAACTTAAAGTGCTGTTAATCCTTGCATTTAGGATTCACGGAAAGATTATAGTAGTAGAAGCGCTTTCATATCAAATCAAGAGTTACCGATTTATTTCCACTGCTAATTGCTAATGCAGGGTCTACTGACCGGGTCTTGAATTAGATTGAAAAGCCCGAGGGAGAATCGAATTAATCGTTATGGAAGGGGCGGGAGATACTTTGTATGCAGTATACAGACTCATAAGAGTCTCTGAATGCACGGGCATTCAATCAATATTCGATTGGACGGATAATTGGCTTTTACTTAATGATAATAAAGGGCAACAAAAAAAACGAGGAGTTCTTATTATTACTACAGATTAGGTAACACTCCCTTTGATACTTCCAAAGAAAAGTGCGACTGTGGATTTTGTTTCATTTTTCCGGATTCTACTAGAAATCATATACGAACTTGTTCTAAGTGGATTTATTGGAGCGTTTCATATTTAGTGGAGTCTTTCATCAAGGGCGTTGGGCCAGAATCCCTTTTTGACTCTGCGCCAGTGATTCCACTATTATTAGGAAACAATAATGGAATAAATTCTTCATATTCATAGAGATAGGGGACATAATTCACATGGATATAGTAAGTCTCGCTTGGGCTGCTTTAATGGTAGTCTTTACATTTTCCCTTTCGCTCGTAGTATGGGGAAGAAGTGGACTCTAGAGATACTACTAATTGAGTTGGGGAATCAAACTGTATCACTTTTTTTATAGATCGTTCTGCAAAGCCTTTTTAATTATATTAATTATTAAATAATTAATATAATAATTAAATTCAGTAATTTAATTCCATTTAGAATTTCGAAATTGAATTAATCAAAATACCTTCATTTCGGAATTCTATTGGCTTGGATTCTGGCGAGGTAATTGTATTCGATTCTATTATGAATAGAATACAATTCATAATATATATGAATAATGCTCTTTCAGAATCCAAATCAAACCGATATTTCCAAAATTCCTTCTATTTTGAAAGGAAGGGGGATACAGATCATAGGAATTTTATTCCAACCGAAGTCTTCCTAGATTTTCTATTTGGTTTTTCTGAACCGGCCCTTGCCAGAGTTCTCTATGGACAATGGGTAAGAACGCGGAAAACCGGACCCCCCTTTTTTTTTATTGGACTGTTCAAAGAGAAAAGAAAGGGTTCACGATTTAATTTGAATAGTTAATAATAATTTAATTTGAATATTTGAATAGTTAATAATAATTTAATTTGAATAGTTAATAATAATAAGGAATAGTTAATAATAATAAGATTGTGCCTTGGTCAAGTCACATATTTCGCACTTACCACCGATTTGATTATTTTTTATTATTTGAGTATTTTAGAAATTTGCTTTCTGCTATGCTTTATTGACCCGTTTCATATCATGGCTCCAGGGTTGACAATCGCCGGGGTACCCCTTTTTGAAATCGGAAGAAGTTATAGAATAGAACTCCTTGGATCATCTGTCAACCGCTCAATCAACGACTTCTTCGGAATGCTAAAAAAAACGATTACTTTATTTCTTTCCTATTTCATTTTCTTTTATTAACTTGATTTTCTTTTAGTAATATATGCCCAAATTTGTTTTTCTTTCATCGATTTGATTCTTTTTTTAATGGATACCGAGATTCATATTGAAGATTCATATTGAAAATAATCAGAAATAAATAAATTTAATAAATAAATTTGAAAATCGTAAGAGCAGCCTTTCGATTATTTCAGATTGATTGGAATGAACAAAAAGAAAATACAAATAGACGAAGCAAAGAAATAGAATTGAGATACTATGTATCTATTAACATGTATAAGGATCCATATCCATATTGTAGATTGATCTCTATTCAGTTTCTATCTTTATACATAAAAATAATAAAAATAGATAGTATGGTAGAAAGATTCATATATGAATCTTTCTACCATACTATCGAATCTCATAGGCTACTGCTGATTCTAGTCCGTTGGTTTCATTTAAGACTAAGACATGAAATTGAAATTTTTTTCTTAAATCCTTGATAAGAACTAAGAAGTCAAGTTTCGTTCAAATTAATCACTTTGACTGACCGTTTTTACGTATATTATAAGCAAAAACGCAGTAGGAACTAGAACGAACAGTGTAGTAGCAATAAATGCGAGAATATTTACTTCCATAGTCTCATCGTTTGGTTTTTTTTTACTTCGCAATAACTCGGGATTTAATCCCATAGAGATGATAACCCTTTCGCTTGTAAATTCAATGGGATGAATTACATTTCGATGATAGCGAATGGGATCAATATCATGAATAACAATATTTGACTGTCAAGTCGATTCATCGTCGAGAATTCAATAGTATAACATAGGCAGCTCTTTTATCCACACACCAAATACAAACTTTGATTCCTGATTCAATCAAAAGAATTCCTTTACTTTAATACTAATACTTTTTTAATACTAATACTTTTTTTATTTACCAGTCTTTTTCAGTCTGTCTTTTCTATAATCGACCGCCTTACTTGTACAACCCCCTAACCGCTTTACACTTTCCTTGTTTACAAAGGGTTTAGAAAAAAACCAAACAAACAATCGAAACGAAATAGAAAAAGAAAAAGGGAAGGGGTTAAGTTCTAAACCCCTTTTCATTTTTCTTTTTTTTTTCAAGAAAATAATATCATTAAAAAAAAAAAACGAAAAAGAAGTGTGATAAAGACGAGTCCCAGTAGAAAAGAATCGAATATTTCATAAAATTGACTATTTTATTTAGATTTATTTAGAGTTTATTCTTCTTTGGCAATACGCTTAAAAAAGATTATTCATTCCCTCTTCGGGAGGGGTTGGCGCCTTGCTTGATCTTTATTTTATTAAGAATATCATCCCCCCTCCCTTGGATTAGTACTAGAACGTATTCCTCAAAAGTTCGGCGTGAAATTTGAATGAGATAAATTCTTTCAAATTCAAACTAGTAATTTAAGTTAGCCAAACTAGAAACCAGAAAAGAAGATACTTTGAATCTGAATCTTAAAAGTATTCTATCAAAGTAACGATCTTAAATTCAGTTGTGTATACGCTCCCGGGAACGATATGGTACTCGATTCCATTCCATACACAGATGGGGGACAGTCAAAAAAACCAGACCCCCTACGGTAGCTCTTGGAATCCTGAATATGATGCTACCAATAATTGTAGCAATTCGCACATGTCTCTTTCTCATCAATCGGTACTGGTTGATGAGAAATCGAAATGAAAAAGAAAAAAGAGCAAAGGAGAGCAGTAGGCATGAAATTCTACCATTTTATTTTGATTTTGCCCCAGTTTAACAGAAACGGCGAGATATATTTATGTTTTTTTTTATTGGATTTGGATCCGTCGGGACTGACGGGGCTCGAACCCGCAGCTTCCGCCTTGACAGGGCGGTGCTCTGACCAATTGAACTACAATCCCGGGGCGGTAAAATGTACCGAATACCTATTTTTATGATTTCATTCAAACAATTTCATTTATATTTAGATAAATATCGACGTGTTGGAACCGAGACGTGAGTGAGATATTGATATACACACGGATATACACTTTAGTGAGAGCGGCACGGATTCCTTTCGTTATTGCCAAATCAATTGATAATTCGTTTTTCAATGTCCCAATGAAAAAAAAAAAAAGAGTCTTTTTTTGCGTTACTTTATTCTTTTCATTAGACTTTATGCTTTCGATTTCATGATCCTGATATGAATCTAGATCATTATTAGCAAGATCAGAATTTATGGGAACAAATAAAAATAAATGGAGCAAACAAAATAAATAAATAGCGGTAGGGATCTATCGGAGAATTGGACTCTTTTTATTCTTGAGTCTTTCGTATCTGGCATTTCTGGAAAACAAAGGGGGTTATATCATTTCCTGGTGGATCAGCGAATTATTGGGCCGAGCTGGATTTGAACCAGCGTAGACATATTGCCAACGAATTTACAGTCCGTCCCCATTAACCGCTCGGGCATCGACCCAGGAAGAATAAAGTCTAGGCTTATTTATAATCCACGATCAACTTCCTTTCGTAGTACCCTACCCCCAGGGGAAGTCGAATCCCCGCTGCCTCCTTGAAAGAGAGATGTCCTGAACCGCTAGACGATGGGGGCATATTTGCCCGACTGCCATCATACTTAGTATGAACAGTTTTTTGAAATTGTCAATATAATGGAATGGGATGACTAACTCTAAAGTAAAGGATCTTTCCACCTTTTCTGATCCCATACCAATAGCATTTTTTGATTCGTCCATCAATCGCTCATTCTAATCGCCATTCTAGTCTAAAATCGAAATCTATTATAGAAATTGCTATAAAAAAAAAATAATAATAAAAAGAAAAATAGGTCGAAAGACGAAAGTAGAGGACTCTTTTGGGAAGTGATTGGTCCGACATAAAAGAAGATTTTTTCTTCATTTCTTCCACTTAACTTTCATTCATTTATCCACTCCTTGGTAAGATGAGATCGGACTATTCCTATATCGCCCTAAGCTGGGAAATTAACAAATGAGAAATCCGAAAATCTGGGAACGGGGATTAAGATTAACAAGTTATCAATTTTTTTTTTTTTTTTTTTTCTCTAAAATTTTGGTTCGGGGAACAAACAGAATCTCTTTATCACATGTGAAATCTGGTGGATCTATGTCGAATTGGTAGGTCCATGTACCCATGTATCAATCAAATAAGTTTCGTTCCGTTCTGATGGGGTCAGATCAATTTAAGTCAATTCCATTAGGGTCGGTCTTGAAACACTTCATTTCATTAATATTTATCAAATCCAATATCAATAAACCCGGGTTAACCGATACTTATACTTATTACTTATTAAGTAAATCAAAATTATCGTTCCCCTAGGTGACACTCGCCGCTATGAGTCTACTGCATATACTTATAATTATAATATATATATAGATAGATATAGATCTATCTTATCCGCCTAGTGACTCCTTCACTAATTGAATCCAATTGCCCTTTTAACTCAGTGGTAGAGTAACGCCATGGTAAGGCGTAAGTCATCGGTTCAAATCCGATAAGGGGCTTTTTGGCCTTTTTCATAAATATAAATAAAGTCAAGTGGTAATATTCATATTGAAACGGGAATAAAAATTGTGTTGATTTGTAATAAAAAAAGTAACCAACTGGATAATAATGTAATTATAAACTTTCGAATTTAATGATAATACGTTATCCTTATAATGAGTTAGAATATAGTAATTAGAATAGTAATTCTACTTCTAAAAGAAAGTTGCTAAAAGAAAGTTGAACGCTTGTTTATTATAATGAGTAATGTGAAGTCGTCTCTTCGATCACCAAATATTTTTCTTTTCCATTATTCCAATCTAATCTATTGTAAAGATTCGAAATCAACAAAATAAAAAGTAAGTGGACCTAACCCATTGAATCATGACTATATCCACTATTCTGATATTCAAATTGCAAATTCGATAGCTATGAAATTCGAACAGTAGATTTTTTTTATTTGATATTTCTTTGGACTCCGCAAGAATCCGTCGATATTTCCGATTCAATCCGCTTTTTCCTAGGCGTTCCATACTAAGATACTAAGAAAGGGTGATTCCAAGTTCCAAGACAAGAGCTGTTTCCAATATGTTTCTTTTTCTTTGATTCCCGAACCGAACACAAGAAGATCAAGTTTGATCTCTATCTAATTTATATCGATATCTGATTTATATATAAATCAGATCGCGGCTTCATGTATCAAATATTTTCATATCAAGGCATACGATCTTT